TCTGTAATAATCTAATAATAAGATGAACTGAGTTGGAGACATGAAAGCTTAAGAAGGCAAGTGGATCCTTGCCTTCTTAAGCCTTCTTAAGCTTTCATAATATTTTATTAGTATAAATAAAAAAAATAACTTTTCCCTATTTTGAAAAAAAAAACTTCATTTCTTATAATGTTTTTGAAAACTTCATTAATTAATTTAGAGCATCCCTTATTCGCGGATAGTATCTTATCTATCTTTCAAAGTTAGAAGAAAGAAGGAATCGCTCGATTTCATTTTCCTGAATGACACAATTACAATATATATTTCTGTCGATCAGCTATTATGCAAAGCAAATCCTTTTCGAATAGATCCTTATCCTTACTCTACTCTATTTAGTATCTCATCAAAGTTGAATTTTTTCTAAGTCCATTAGAATAAGTTCTATTTTATCAAAAGATTTCCCTCTATTTTTTTTTTTTTTGTTCACTACTTTCTATATGTATACGTAATAAATATAAAAAAAGGGTTCTGATAAACATGGAAAAAATAGAAACTAATAAGGATAGTAATTTTTGACGAACGGGATCAAAAACCGTTTTTATGTAGACACAAGAAAGGAATGTAGAAAATTCCTTTCTTGTGTCAAAGAAAAGACTAAGAAGAAGAAGGCGAATAATCCTTTGTTTTCTATTCTCCACTTACTTATCTTATGTTTAGTATCCAGTGAAATTTTAGATGTTATTCTATTAGAATAGAAAAAGATTGATCCATTCTATGACATTTCAATCTCACAAGAGTGACCTAGTGACACCGCTCGAATTTGGCTTGAAAAAAAAAGAAGGGATAAAGTCAAATAATCTTCTTCACAATATACATACTATGACTAGGAATGCGGTACAAATAATTCCCGATATCGACATCTGGAATAGAAACAAGCAAAAAGCTTTTCATAATTTTTGATCATACATAACATATACAGAACATAATTGAATTCCCAAAGCAAGAATTTGATTCTTTTTACGAACTTGATATTGGAAATCCGAGAATCTAGAAATTCATTTCGGACAATTGAACCTTCTCAAACTGTTTCTTCTTAAGAACCAAAAATATTTGTGCCAAAATAACAGATGCCAAGAAGAACAAAAGGCCTTGGACACGGAATGGATCTTGAAGTACTATTTCCGCATCCCCTTGACCAAATCCACCCACATTAGGATTACTCGTTAATGGCTGATCAACTTTGATAGATTCGCCTTCGGAAACAAGAAGTTCTGGCCCTGGGGGGATAATATCAACCACTTGACGTTCATCTGACGCATCCGATATGGTTATTTCGTACCCCCCTTTTTCTTTTCGTATGATTTTACTTACTACACCAGCCGCTGTAGCATTATAAACTGTATTGTTACTCTTGCTCCCATCGGGATAAATCTGACCCCTTCCTCTGTTCCCACCTACATATATGGGATATTTTAAGAAGTGAACATCTTTATTAGTAGCGGGGTCCGGGGAAAGAATAGGAAAGGTGACTTCACTATATTTCTGACCAGAAACAGGACCTATCACAAGAATATTTTTTTTAGTGGGGCGATAGCTCTGAAAAGAAAGATTTCCTATCTTTTCTTTCATCTCGGGCGAAATACGATCGGGGGGGGCTAATTCAAATCCCTCAGGTAAAATAAGAACAGTCCCCACATTCAAACCTCCCTTTTTACCATTAGCAAGAACTTGTTTAACTTGCATATCATAAGGAATTCGAACAACCGCTTCAAATACAGTATCAGGAAGTACCGCTTGCGGAACCTCAATATCCACGGGCTTATTAGCTAAATGGCAATTGGCACATACAATACGCCCGGTCGCTTCTCGTGGATTTTCATAACCCTGCTGTGCAAAAATGGGATATGCATTGGAAATGGATGTCCGAGTTATGATATATATCATTAGCGATACGGAAATAGATCGAATAATCTCTTTCTTTATCCAAGAAAAGGTGTTTTTAGTTTGCATGGTCCAATCATTGATCCCGAAAATTTCTACAATAAAATTAGGTAGGTCGCTTGTATAGTTCCCTATCCACAATTCTGCTATTTACTGTACTGAAATCATTTTACTGGAATATAGGAGTAGGAGAAATCCCTGTAGGGTAGAAAGAGTAAGTACGTCTTAAAATTGAAATGCTTTGCTTATGTACCTTATGTTACAAAGTAACAAATATTATAGTTGGATCAGTCATTCATTGAATGATAAATCACTACAAGTGATGGAGATACACGATTTAAATACCGGAAGATCCAATATTTAAAAATTGTATCCAGAATGACTGGAAAAGTAGAAACAAGACCAGATATAATTTGATCGTTGTGAGCAAATCCAAAATCTTTGTAGACATAGCCAATCATTAGTTCCCAACCATGGGGCGAATGGAATCCGATACATAAATCAGTTAATAAAAGAATAGAAAAAGCTTTTATTGTGTCACTTAAGTTATATAGGAATTCTTGAACCCAAGAGTTAAGAATAGCAAGTTCTTCATTACCCAGAATAGAATAACCACTTAAAATAATGAAAGAGGTTATATTTGTCGATAAGTGCAAAATCATATGGATATGATCCTCATTGTGCATCTTGATCAATTGGATCGTTTCTTTGTGGATTCCTATACGAAGTGTTTGTAGATGTGTTTCCGGGTATTCTTTTATCATTTCGTCCAAGAGTAAGAGTTCTTCCAATTCTATGAATTTTTCTAGAATACTCTTTTCTTGAATATCAGTCAAAAAAGTTTCGGATTGCCTAGTATTCCACCAATTAGTAATCCAAAATTCAAGACATTTATTAAATGAGAGAGAGATCCACCAGGGCAAAAATACTCTAGATGTAAGATATAGAAGAGGAAGAAATGCTTTCTTTTTTGCCATTTTTTCATCTTTGAATTGTTAATGAACCCACCTCATTTGTTGAATCTATGTGATCTACTATTTCTATTAACCCTAAGTTCTATTCCAAGGCATCGGACCTATGAATCTATTCCCTGTTTTTTATTTGTGATTTAGTAATGAGTCCTTGAATTTAGAAAGAATACAGAAATAGAATAAGAGCCCGTTTCGAATGAAGAAATAAGAAAAAATATTGTTTCCAGATACCTCAATTGAATTGATCAAATTCGAAGCCCTTTTCGATGAATGCTTGAAAGAACCAACCAATTCAAGCAAGTAATGAATATTATTCGGATTTCAAGCCAAAAGAACTCCCCTTGTCCTTTCTATCAAAAAAGAGAATCTTTCGAAAAAAAAAATGGCCGGCTACCCACAGTTATAGTCCAGGAAAAATGGAGCGAGATTTATGAAGAATATTCTGATCTAACGATCACAAATTCAAAAACTAATTATCAAAAATGAGTGGCAAAACAAGACAGAAGAGTTATCCTTATAAGAGATACAAGCAGTCCTTTGCCTTTGATCATTAAGAAACACAAAAGAAAAGATAAAAAAAAAAAAGAAAGGTCGATTGACAAAAGAAAGGAGAGAGCATTTACAAGATATGATCTATTTGTATCTAACCTATCAATTCATATTGAAAATAAAAAGAGAAATCCTTTATTCCGAAATGTTTTGATATACGAGATGAATCTATTATTTTATTTCGATTTGTTACTTTTACTTGTTTTTTACTGAATTGAGTTGAGTGGATTTCCATACGCATAAATTATTTTTTATGCGGACAAAAAAAGTTTCGTTTTATGGATGTTCCATATACGTCTACTTTGGATCGAATGAACGTTCTGAAAAAACTTTATTAAGCTATGCTATGCTGAAGAAAGAAAAGAGAATTCTTGAATTTTTTCCCTGCCGATGGGAAAGAATTTCTTCTTCAGTTCAAGTTCATTTCAAAATACTTCAATCGGTACGCGCAAGAAATAGGCCAATTCGGCGGCTTTTTGCTCAATTTCACGCGGAGTCAAATTCTCATCAGTACGCGTCAAGGGAACGGCCCCCTGTCCTTTGATTTCCATATAAAGGACACGACGAGCATAAATACCCTCTTTAACTTCTATTCGGATGGACTGAATATCTTTCATACGAAATCGTAGGAAGATGCGACGATTTTTTCCAGGAAATCCCCAACGAAAAATACACACTATTCCTTCTTTTCTATCGAATCGATCATAGCCACTACCTACATTCCACGAAATTGTGCACCACAAATAGGAACTAATAAAGAGACCTGCGATACCGTAGAAAGACATCACGATCCCTTGTGGAAAAAAAAGAATTTGTTGAGAGGGAACTAAAGATATCAAATTCTTACCGAGATAACTGGAAGATCCAACTAATACGAATCCTAGTGAACCTAAAAAAAGGATAAAGGCCCAGCAGAAATTACTTATTTTTCGAGACCCCACTATAAGTTCTATCCATATATGTTCTGATCGCCAACTCATACTAGATCCAGTTGCATTTTATTTGAATTGAGAAAATAGTCCAAATGAATTTGACTTTCCTTTTTTTGTTTCCGAAGTAACTCTCATCAACTAGCATCATTCGAATGTAACCCTTTAGGAGTAATTCATCTAATTGGTTAGATCCAATTGGTTAGGTCTAAAATAAGAATATCCCTTTTCTATGATCTCCTATAGATATCCACATATAGATACATTGACTTTACATTTCATACATCCACCTCGATTCCGATCTATTTGAAAATTGCTATAATTTATTTACCCATATATTTACGCATACATAAGATCTATGTTCGGAGGAAACCGCCATATTCTACTACTACTAAATAGATATCTGTGTTATCTATATCTAAGTCTTGAAAAAAAATAGATAAGATTTGCACCTATCGAATCTAAAAAATCTTGTTTTTTTGAACATGAAGAGATAAAGAAGCCATTGCAATTGCCGGAAATACTAGGCCCACTAAAGGCACAAACAGAGAGGGTAAGTTGTTAAGAGTTGTCATAGAATGGGTACCTCGATTTAATATTTGTACCTGTTATTGTTAGAAAGATATCTTAGAATAATTATAATTCGTATATAATTAGATTGAGTATATCTAAGTGAGTATATATATTAAATAATAAGTGCAAGGAATAGATAATTAAATAAATGAGACTTATTCTTCTTTATCTTTCTACATGAAATATAGAAATATACGTATGATAATCTATTCTATTCTTGTCTTAAAATTAGAATTGAATTCTCATTTTTATTTTATTTAATAAATAAAGAAATAAAGAGTTTCTTACAAATTCCCGAAGGATTCGTTAGAATTCAATCCAACAACAGGATTCTTAGTAAAAATAGAGATTCTCGGAAGATAGAGTAGAAAGAAAAGATACTCTATATCTCTATTTTCTATATTTGAATTATATATACTATACATACGAAGCAAGAAGGAAAGATGACCTTAGGTTTATTTTATTTGCCTTGCCCAATTTGAATTTCGAAGAAGGAACCATTTTTTTTATCTTGTTGATAGAGATAGAGGTTTCCTAATTAATAATCAGTAATATCGGTATAAAAAAAAGAATTATCCGCACGATTCTTTATACAATTTACAATTAAATATTATGATTATGTCACCAAAGAAAAAAGAAATTCTTCCTTAGAATTTTTACTTTGATTCCGATAAACTATCTAATTGTTCGCTACAAATACAAAAATGTAACTAAATTAAATAAAAATAATTTGACTTAAGGCTCTACTTAACTTAATAAGTGAATTTTAATTCAAAGGAAAAAAAGCGTGAAGCTTAAATAACTCACTCAGAACACCCTTTAAAGGATTACGTGGTACAATTGGATCGAATAAGCCCTTATCGAATAAATACTCAGCCGCTTGTGAACCTTCAGGTACTATCTTATTCAATGTTTGTTCAATTACTCTTTTACCTGCGAATGCAATATAAGCATTCGGTTCGGCAATAATGATATCCCCCAACATCCCAAAACTAGCCGTTACCCCACCAGTAGTAGGAGATGTAAGGATTGATACATAGAATAACTTTTTATGGGATTGATAATCATATAAAGCAGCAGATATTTTAGCCATTTGCATCAAGCTCAAGCTTCCTTCTTGCATACGTGCTCCTCCGGAAGAACACACTAGAATCAGAGGTAAAAATTTATTGGTAGCGTACTCGATCAAACGGGTGATTTTCTCGCCTACTACGGATCCCATACTACCCCCCATAAACTGAAAATCCATAACTCCAATTGCTATGGGAATACCGTTTAGTCGACCTGTGCCTGTTTGAACAGCATCGGTTAATCCTGTCTTTCTTTGATAAGAATCAATACGATCTTTATAAGGTTCCTCCTCCGAATGAAATTCAATAGGATCCAGAGAAACCATGTCTTCATCCATAGGATCCCAAGTACCTGGATCAATCGAAAGTTCGATTCGATCTGAACTACTCATTTTCAAATGATATCCACATTGGTCACAAATATTCATTTTGGACTTCAAAAGTTTCTTATAATTTAATCCATAACAATTTTCGCATTGAACCCACAAATGCCTATATTTTTGAGTCAAATCGAAATCAGTAGAATTTTCTCTTCGAGTGAAATCAATACCATTCCTGCTAGTTCTTATACTGGAGCTCCCACTATTTCTACTTTCACCATAAATGGAACTATAAATGTAACTGTCACTGGAATTGTCACTACTACTTAAAAAGGAACTCTCAATACAAATTTGAGAACCAAGATAAGAGTTAATGCACCTAGTAATGTGATTATTCCAACTGTATTTAGTATCATACATGGAATGATCACAGGGCGGATCGTCATTCTTCGATCCATTCTTCAGATAAGCATAAGTCCAATAACTAAAAAAAGAACTTTCTCGTTCACTCAGTAAAGAAGGATCATTGTCAATCTCAAAAATTTGATTAGTAATATCAAAATATATGGAATAAATATTCCTATTACTATCTCTAACTAAAAAGGTGTCATCAGAGATAAAATTACGAACGTCCCTGACACCCACTAAATGATTAGCATTACTGTAACTAGAACTTTCACTCCAACTATGAATCTTTTTATCCATATCGTTTATAACCGGATCCTCACTTACACTGGTTTTTTCAATAGGATCACCAAACCTATCGATTGATTTACTTAGCCCACACCTGTATTCTAATTTTCCTTTATACAACATCGAATTGAACCACCATTTTTCCATAGAACTTTCTTGCCCCTATTTACGTGAAAATACAATAGATGAATAGTCATTCGATGAAAAATCATTTGAATATTTCATTTTCTATCGGAATAAGCATAGAGATCCAATCACTAGATCATTAACTAATAAAATAAGGAATGAGTTTTGAAAAAAGGATTTTCTTTTGTTTTGTGAGAACCCGGAGTATTACTTCACTATAACTATATAGTTATGATGGAACTCTTTTTTATTATAGAATATAGAATATTCTAAATATTTTTTTTAATTCGAAATTGAAATAGCGATTTCCTTCATCTTGTGTCAAATTCGCATCGAAAAAAAAGAAATA